TAGTTTGTTTATAATTTGAACCATTTTGCTTTTGTTATTTTTATAGTAGTAGAGTTTTATTCTTGCTTATTATGTTTAATATTTGTTTGTTCTATATGTAAGTGTTTGCGTGGGTTACCTTGAAAAGTATTAGGATGATTCTAAATGGATTATGGGTATAGATATTTTCTCATTAGTTGTTATTGGCTGATCAAGTATTCTTGTATTTAGCAATGCATTTTAGCTTCGGTTAAATTTTGTGCCAGCAGCCGCGGTTATACCTTGGAGGCATTTGAACAGGTTTGGTGTATAAAGGTAGTTATATTATTTATTTTGGTTGATTTTGTTTAAGTGGTTTTTAGGTGAAATTTTTATTATTTTGTTTTTCTTTTTTATATTTGGAGGCTATGAAATTTTATTTTTAAACTAGGATTAGATACCCTATTATTTTAAAATGTTAAGGTTTTGTACCTGAGTAGTATTAGTTATGTTCTTGAAACTTAAAGAATTTGGCGGTATCTCATTCCGTCTAGAGGAATCTGTCCCGTTATCGATAGTCCACGTTGGACCTTACTTATTTGATTTATGGTTTGTATACCGCCGTTTATTGATTATCTTTTTAGGGTTTATGTTAATTTTCTGGTTTCTTTATTTAGAGATATTTCAGGTCAAGGTGCAGCTTGTTTTTAAGTGGAATAGATGGATTACATTATTATTTGTTTGTGGATTGCTGGTTTTAATATTGGCATGAAATTGGATTTAGTTGTAATAATTTGTAGATTGTTATTATGATAGTTGGTTCTGAGATATGTACACATCGCCCGTCGCTCTCGTTTATATTATAATGAGATAAGTCGTAACAAAGTGGTTGTACCGGAAGGTGCGGCTGGATTGATATCAGATCATTTCTGTTAGTTGAGTTTTCATTTACGCTGAATTATTATGTCGTGCGAGTCGACATGGTCTGATTTGTTGATTATCTTGTTTTTATTTTGTGGCGTATATTAATATTATTAATTAAAGTGTTATTTTGTTGTTGTATTGTTTTTGATTTAATTTTTTTGCTATAGGTTATTTGTACCGTGAGGGGTTGTGGAGTATAATGTTTTTTTAGAAGTTGATTTTGTTTGTCGTACCTTGTGTATCAGGGTTCATTGAATTTTATTATTTATTTTTATTTCCCGATTTTAAAGGAGTTAATTATTTATGTTAGTTACTGTTTCATTAGTATTAATAATAGGTAGTTGGTAGTGAAATGTTATTCGTCTTTAGTGGTTTCTGGTTTTTCAAGAAATGAATTTAATTCATACATCTTATTTAATTTCTAATGTTGATTTATTTGTTTTTATTTGATGTTAAGATTAAGGGGGATTAGCTCCTTGTTTTATTTTTATAATTAGGTTGTTGTTTTAATTAGTTTTGTGGATTTTATAGTGATTTTCTATTTGATTATGTTAAAATTTTATTTGTTCTTTTATTTATTTATTTTATTATTTAAATTATTTATTGAAATATTTTCTTTATCTTTGGTTTGTATAGTAATTATTGTGTAATTAGTAAATTTTGTTGTTATTGAGGTATAATCAATAAAGGTGTTAATTATTTTTAAGGAATTAGGCAAAGATTTTATGTCCGCCTGTTTAACAAAAACATCTTTTCTTGTTAGTTTTTGAAGTATGGCCTGCCCACTGACTTGTTGTTAAAGGGCCGCGGTATTTTGACCGTGCAAAGGTAGCATAATCATTAGTTCTTTAATTGTGATCTGGTATGAATGGTTTGACGAGACATAAGCTGTCTTAGGAGTATTGTTTATTGAACTTGGTTTTTGAGTTAAAATTCTTAAATGTTTTTATGGGACGAGAAGACCCTATAGAGTTTAACATTTTTCTTATTGTTATTTGTTTGTTTATTTTAATTGAGTTGGAAAAGGTGTTTTGTTGGGGTGATGGGAGGAATAAAATTTAACTCCTCTTTATTTTTATATATTTATTTATATTTCTTTTGATCCATTTATTTTGATTATAAGATTAAATTACCTTAGGGATAACAGCGTTATCTTCCTTGAGAGTTCTTATTGGCGGGGAGGTTTGCGACCTCGATGTTGGATTAAGGTGAATTTTCGGTGCAGAAGCTGGAAAGTGATTAGGTCTGTTCGACCTTTAAAATCTTACATGATCTGAGTTCAGACCGGCGTGAGCCAGGTTGGTTTCTATCTATAGAGTTGTTATATATCTTAGTACGAGAGGACCGGATATTTGGAATAATTTCAGTTGTTATATTGGTTTTTGTTAATGTAATACTATTTTGGCAGATAAGTGCATTAGGTTTAGAATCTAATAATGTGGAATTATTATTTTACAAGTAGTATATGTTTGATCTTTTTTTTCTTGTTGTTGTTTTTTTATTATTAATGATTTTTGTTATGGTTGGGGTGGCTTTTCTTACTTTGTTGGAGCGTAGGGTTTTAGGCTATGTTCATATTCGTAAGGGCCCTAATAGGGTTGGATTTATTGGTATTCTTCAGCCTTTTAGAGATGCTATTAAATTATTTTCTAGGGAGCAATATTTTCCTATTGTTTCTAATTATTTGATTTATTATTTTTCTCCTATTTTTGGGTTTTTTCTTTCCTTGTTGGTTTGATTGTTGATTCCTTATTTGAGTGGATTTATTTCATTTGAGTTGGGTTTGCTGTTTTTTTTGGCTTGTACAAGACTGGGGGTCTATACTGTTATGATTGCTGGGTGGTCTTCTAACTCTAGTTATTCTTTATTGGGAGGGCTTCGTGCTTTGGCTCAGACAATTTCTTATGAGGTAAGATTGGCTTTTATTTTGCTTTCTTTTGTTATTTTAGTTTGTAGTTATAATTTGGTTTATTTTTATTTTTTTCAAGTTTATTTGTGGTTGATTTTTATCTCTCTTCCTTTGTCGTTTGTTTGGTTTATTTCTTGTTTAGCGGAGACAAATCGTACTCCTTTTGATTTTGCTGAAGGTGAGTCTGAGCTTGTTTCAGGGTTTAATGTTGAGTATGGTAGTGGTGGGTTTGCTTTAATTTTTTTGGCTGAATATGCAAGTATTCTTTTTATGAGATTATTATTTTGTATTATTTTTTTGGGTAGTGACCTTTATTCTTTCTTTTTTTATGTTAAGCTTGCTTTTATTTCTTTTTTATTTATTTGGGTTCGGGGGACTGTTCCCCGGTTTCGTTATGATAAGTTGATATATTTGGCTTGAAAAAGATTTTTGCCTCTTTCGTTGAATTACCTTTTGTTTTTTATTGGTGTTAAGTGTTTTATTTTTTCTTTGTTATAGTGTATTAATTTAAGTATGTTAAGTTAATAGAAGATTTGAACTTCTTTCATAATGTTTTCAAGACATTAGGCTTTGTCAATAGCTTTTTAACTTTTAATTTGTTATTTTGTCTCATAATTTTGTTGTTATTGGGCTTACTATGTAGTATATAAAGTATACTGTTGTTAAGACTTGCCCTGTTAGGACGTAAGGGTCTTCTACTGGTCGTGCTCCGATTCATGTTAATAGGATTACTGTATTTGTTATTGTTCAGAATAGGACTTGGTTGATTGGGTAAAATTGGGTTCCTCGAAATTTGGACTTGTTTGTTGGTATGATAAATAGAATTGCAATTGACATGGCTAGGGCAATTACTCCTCCTAGTTTATTGGGAATGGAGCGTAGGATTGCATATGCAAATAGGAAATATCATTCTGGTTGAATATGGACGGGTGTTACTAAAGGGTTGGCTGGTGTGAAGTTGTCTGGGTCTCTTAATATATATGGTTCCTTTAGGGTTAATACAGTTAATATTATAATGGTTAATGCGAATCCTAGAATATCTTTTACTGTAAAGTATGGATGGAATGGGATTTTGTCTGTATTTTTGTTTAATCCTAGGGGGTTATTTGATCCTGTTTGGTGAAGGAATAGTAGGTGGATTATTACCATTGCTGCGATTACAAATGGTATTAGAAAGTGTAGTGCAAAGAATCGTGTGAGTGTGGCGTTATCTACTGCGAATCCACCTCATACTCATTGGACTACCTCCTTTCCTACATAAGGGATTGCTGATAAGAGGTTTGTGATCACTGTTGCACCTCAGAATGATATTTGTCCTCATGGTAGTACATATCCTATAAATGCTGTTGCTATGGTTAAGAATAGAATTGCTACTCCTACAGATCATGTATGCATGAAGTTGTAGGATCCATAGTATATGTTTCGTCCTGTGTGTAGGTAAATACATACGAAGAATAAAGATGCTCCATTTGCATGTAAGGTTCGTAGAAGTCAACCATAGTTTACGTCTCGGCAAATATGTCTTACTCTTGTGAAGGCGGTGTCGATGTTTGGGCAATAATGTATGGCTAGGAATAGTCCAGTTGCGATTTGTGCTACTAGGCAGATTCCTAATAGTGATCCAAAGTTTCATCATCCTCTAATAGTTGATGGGGTTGGTAGGTCCACTAGGGCGTTGTTTGCAATTTTAAATAAGGGGTGTCTATTTCGTGTGGGTTTATTCATTATCTTGTGTGTCGTAGGGGTCCTTTTGATACATTAATAATGTTTACGACTACAATTAGTGTTAATAGTATATAGATTACTAGTATTGTTGTTATTATCCCTATTATTTGGTTGTATATAACAGTTGTTGTGGTTGTGATTTCATTTTCCATTATTGTGTTGTGTATATTTATTTCCTTTCTGTTTGTTAATGTTGGTATTATGTATATTAGAATAGGTAAAGTGATTGAGGAGGCTAGCATTATCTTGTTTGATGGTGAGAATATTTCGTTTGATGCCAGTCTTGTTATATATATGAATAATACCAATATTCCTCCAATTATAATTATGAATAAGATGTACGAGAATCAAAATCTTCTGTATATTGTTCCTCTAATTAGGCACACTAAAGTTGTTTGTATTAATAATATTAAACCTATGGCTATAGGATGTTTTATTTGCGTGAATATTAATCTTGTTATTGTTCTTATTGATATGTATAGCTTTGTTATATCAGGGGGTATTTTATTTAAAATGTTAGTTTTGGGGATTAATGAAATGGTATGTTGCCTTTCCTCTGAAGTTTTAAAAGGTTATTTCTTATTTTTGGTTTACAAGACCAATATTTTTATTAAATTATTAAAACTTATTTAATGCCAATGTGATTATATTTTTTTATTTCTTATTTTTGTGGAATTTGGGCTTTTTCCTCTAGACGTAAGCATTTGTTAATTACTTTATTGAGATTGGAATTTGTTGTGTTAGTTCTTTATTTTTCTATTTATTTTTATTTATGTAGGTTTAATTATAGTTTATTTTTTGTTGTTTATTTTTTGGTTTTTTCTGTTTGTGAGGGTTCATTGGGTTTGTCTATTTTAGTTTCTATAATTCGTAGTCATGGTAATGATTATTTTCAATCTTATAGAGTTCTTCAATGTTAAAGTTTCTTTGTTTTTTGATTTTTTTGATCCCTTTGTGTCTTTTCCCTGGGGTTTGGTGAATAATTTGTTCTATAATATTTTTTATTTCTTTTATTTATTTGTTTTTCTTTCCATATTTTTTTTGTTGAAGTGGCTTGGGTTATATTTTTGGCTGTGATTTAATTTCTTATGGTCTTATTCTTCTTAGCTTGTGGATTTGTGTTCTTATGGTTTTGGCCAGAGAATCTGTTTTTCGTTTAAGTTATTTTTCTGGGTTCTTTCTATTTGTTGTTATTATGCTTACTATTTTGTTGTATTGTACTTTTGGGAGAATCAGTCTACTTTCATTTTATATTTTTTTTGAAAGTAGACTGATTCCTACTTTGTTTTTGATTTTGGGTTGGGGATACCAGCCTGAGCGTGTTCAGGCTGGTATTTATTTATTATTTTATACGTTGTTGGCTTCTCTTCCTTTATTAGTTGGTATTTTGTTTGTTTATAATTGTTTGGGTTCTCTGTGTTTGTTTTTATTGAGTGGTAATGGATATTTGGTTGGTGATTTATTTTATGTTTGTATGGTTTTTGCTTTTTTGGTTAGGATACCTATATTTATAGTTCACTTGTGATTGCCTAGGGCTCATGTTGAAGCCCCTGTATCTGGGTCTATGATTTTGGCTGGTGTTTTGTTGAAGTTGGGGGGTTATGGCCTTCTTCGTGTTTTTCCTGTGTTGTTTAAATTTGGATTTAAGTTTGGGATTATTTGAGTTGTGTTAAGTTTGGTTGGTGGTCTTTTTGTTAGATTATTTTGTATACGACAAACTGATTTGAAGTCGTTAATTGCTTACTCTTCTGTTGCTCATATAAGTATGGTTATTGGTGGTATTATAACTTTAAATTATTGAGGAGTTTGTAGTTCATTTGCTTTAATGGTGGCTCATGGTTTATGTTCTTCTGGTCTTTTTTGTCTTTCTAATATTTCTTATGAGCGTTTTAGTAGACGGAGTCTTTTGATTAATAGGGGTTTAATTAATTTAATACCTAGAATGGCTATGTGGTGGTTTTTATTGAGATCTTGTAATATGGCGGCACCCCCCTCTTTAAATCTTTTAGGGGAGATTGGATTGTTGAGTAGTTTGGTTTCTTGATCTTGATGTCTTATATTTGTTCTTGTTTTTTTATCTTTTTTTAGTGCTGCTTATACACTATATTTATATTCTTACAGTCAGCATGGGTCTATTTATTCTGGTGTTTATTCTTGTTCATTAGGTTATGTTCGTGAATATTTGTTGCTATTTTTACATTGGTTTCCATTAAATTTGATTATTTTGAAGGTGGATGTTACTGTTTTTTGGGTTTAAATTAAAATCTAAATAGTTTAAGAGTAAAATATTGGTTTGTGGTGCCGATGATATATTTATATATTTTAGATTTATGTTTATGTCTATTTGTTTTATTAGATTTATTTTTCTATTTGGTTTGGGTTGGGTTTGTTGTGTTTTAGGTTCGTATTTTATTATAAATGATTTGGTTTATTTTATTGATTGAGATATCATTACATTAAATGGTAGATCTGTTGTTATAACTTTTTTGTTTGATTGAATGTCTTTATTATTTATGGGATTTGTTTTTATTATTTCTTCTTTGGTTATTCTTTATAGAGATGATTATATGTTTGGTGATTTAAATATTGTTCGTTTTATTTCGTTGGTTTTAATGTTTGTTGTTTCTATGATGTTTTTGATTATTAGTCCTAATATTATTAGTATTTTATTAGGATGGGATGGTTTGGGTTTGGTTTCTTATTTATTGGTGATTTATTATCAGAATATAAAATCTTATGGTGCTGGTATGTTGACTGTATTGTCTAATCGGGTTGGTGATGTTGCTTTGTTAATAGCTATTGCTTGAATAATTAATTTTGGTAGCTGGAGTTTTATTTATTATTTGGAGTTTTTATCGAGTTCCTTTGAAATAGAATTGATTTCTTTTCTTGTTGTTTTAGCTGCTATAACTAGGAGTGCTCAGATTCCTTTTTCTTCTTGGTTGCCTGCGGCAATAGCTGCTCCCACTCCTGTTTCTGCTTTAGTACATTCTTCTACTTTAGTTACTGCGGGGGTATATCTTCTTATTCGTTTTAGTCCTTCATTTAGTTGTTGGTTAAATGTCTTTTTGTTGTTGATTTCTGGATTAACTATATTTATGGCAGGTCTTGGGGCTAATTTTGAGTTTGATTTGAAGAGGATTATTGCTTTATCTACTCTTAGACAGTTAGGACTTATGATTATAACTATTTCTATTGGTCTTTCTGGTTTGGCTTTTTTTCATTTATTGACTCATGCATTATTTAAGGCTTTATTGTTTATATGTGCTGGGGGTGTTATTCATTCTATGGGGGATTCTCAAGATATCCGTTTTATGGGTGGCTTGTCTATTTATATACCTTTTACTTCTTCTAGTTTAATGGTTTCTAACTTTGCTCTTTGTGGTATACCTTTTTTGGCTGGTTTTTATTCTAGGGATTATATTTTGGAGATATTTTCTATGAGATACATAAATATGTTTGGTTTCTTTTTATTATTTGTGTCTACGGGTCTTACTGTTTGTTATTCTTTTCGTTTATTTTATTTTGTGTTGTGTGGTGATTTTAATTTTGTTCCTTCTTGTTCTATAGTTGAGACTAATTATAATATAATGATTGGTATGATTGGCTTATTAGTCATGTCTATTTTTGGCGGTGGCTCTCTCATATGGTTGATTTGTCCTACCCCTTCAATAATTTGCTTGCCTTATTATTTGAAGTTTCTTACTCTATTTGTGGTATTTTTAGGCGGTTGGTTGGGTTATGAAATTGCTGGATTTGTTTTTGGTGATAAGCTGTTATCAATGTTTTTATATAATATTTCTTCATTTTCTGGTTCTATGTGGTTTATGCCATTTTTTTCTACTTATGGTGTTTCTTTTGGGCCCCTGGGAGTTGGGTATAGGGCTACAAGGGTTTTTGATTCTGGTTGAATAGAATTTTTTGGTGGTCAGGGTTTATATTGAGTTCTTTTTAATTTAGGTAAGGTTAATCAATGGTTTCAGTATAATAATTTAAAGGTGTTTTTAGGGTTTTTTGTTATGTGAGTTGTTATTTTATTATTTGTTGTTATTTTTTACTTGAATAGCTTAATTTTTAGAGCGCGACACTGAAGATGTCGATGAGGTATTTATTATCTTTAAGTGTATTTATAAAAGAGTTTCTTTGTCTTTACAGTGAAAATGTAATGTTTGTTCTAAACTATATAAATTTAGAAGTGTAAACGGATTTTAACCGCTATAGTGATAAGTTAGCAGCATTCACTTTTTCTGTCACTTCCTTAACAGGAATTATTTATTCAGTTTTATTATTAACAATAATATACCTCTATTTTGGTTTCAGTTAAAATATATTTAAAAGCGGGGATAAGTATTTTATCTAAGATCAGGTCGAAACTGACTGCAATATTTGCTTCTCGCTTAAGTTTAGTGAGACTAACTATTCAGGTAGTACTTTTTGAATGCAACTCAAATGTTATTATTAACTATAGTCCCTAGTTTCTTCATTCAAGTGATCCTTGATTTCATTCGTGATATAATCCAATAATAAGGATTAGTAGGAATACTGATCTAATAGTTATTCATGATTTTATATTTGATGTTAACATAGTGATTGGTATTGGTAGTAGAAGGGCAATTTCTACGTCAAAGATTATGAAGATTACTGCAATTAAGAAGAATCGTGATGAGAAAGGTAGCCGTGCTGAATTTTTAGGGTCGAATCCGCATTCGAATGGTGATCTTTTTTCTCGGTCTTCATTAATTTTTTTTGAGATTAAGGTTGCTAAAACTATAATTGTCGCTGATAGGATCAATGTTACTGTTGCTGCTGTTGTAATTATTATTATTATTTATCTTGTTTTCACAAATTTCTTGATTGGAAGTCAAGTATACTTTATTTTGTATTAGATAAATATTATTTTATCTTCCTCATCAGTAGATTGAGATGTATAGGAATAATCAAACTACGTCTACAAAGTGTCAGTATCATGCTGCTGCTTCAAATCCAAAATGGTGGTTTGACGAGAAGTGTAGTGTTGTGTGTCGTAGAAGACATGTGGTTAAAAATGTTGTTCCAATAATTACATGTAGTCCATGGAATCCCGTTGCTACAAAAAATGTTGATCCATATGCTGAGTCTGCAATTGTGAATGGTGCCTCGATGTATTCATATGCTTGGAGTGCAGTGAAATATAGTCCTAATAGGACTGTGAAGAATAATCCTTGCGTTGCTTGGGTTGAATTGTTTTCTAACAGTCTATGGTGTGCTCATGTTACAGTAACTCCTGATGCCAAAAGGATTGCTGTATTTAGCAGGGGAACTTGTAGAGGGTTAAATGGTTGAATTCCTGTTGGTGGTCAAGTTGATCCTAGTTCGATTGTTGGGGATAGGCTTGAATGGAAGAATGCTCAGAAGAATGATACGAAGAATAAGACTTCTGATACAATAAATAGAATTATTCCTCATCGTAATCCTTTTGTTACTATTTTTGTATGTAGGCCTTGGTAGGTTCCTTCTCGGGTTACATCTCGTCATCATTGGATTATGGTTAAGACGGTAATAATTGCTCCAATTCCTAATAATCTGTCATCATATTGATGGAATCACTTGATTAGTCCTATTAGAGTAACTATTGCCCCAATAGCTCCTGTAAGGGGTCATGGTCTTTTATTTACTATGTGGAATGGGTGGTTTTCATGTATTGACATTAATTAACTTCTCTAGAATATAGTGTTCTTAGAATTGCAAATACATATGATTGGATAATTGCTACCGCTCCTTCTAAAATTAGAAGGAGGATTTGTGCGATAATTAGTACTGTTAATAATGTATGGCTTATGGATGGCCCATTGTTTCCTAGTAAGGTTAGTAATAAGTGTCCTGCAATTATGTTTGCGGTGAGACGTACTGCTAATGTTCCTGGTCGGATTAGGTTACTAATAGTTTCGATGATTACTATAAAAGGTATTAATATAGTTGGTGTACCTTGTGGTACTAGATGTTCGAATATGTGATTGGTATTTTTGATTCATCCGAATAATATAAATCTTAATCATATTGGTAGAGCTAGGGTTAATGTTAATGTTAGGTGTCTTGTTCTAGTGAAAATGTATGGGAATAGTCCTAGGAAGTTGTTTGTTAAAATTATTAAGAAGAGTGACGTTAGGATAAATGAGTTTCCCTTATTTTCTTCTCCTTTTCTTAAGATTGTTTTTATTTCCTGATGAAGTTTATTTATTAATAGTCTTACTATTATGCTATTACGTGACGGTACTAATCAAATTCTTGTTGGGATAAGTAGTAGCCCAATAGTTGTTCTTGTTCAGTTTAATGGTAAATTATTAATTTCTGTTGTTGGATCAAAGATTGAGAATAAGTTTCTTATCACTTTCAGATTGTTTTGTTGGTATTAATGGATTTTTTTATTTTTCTTTGTTTACTTGGTGATTGGGTGAAGTAGTTTATGATGTTAAATATTAGGAATGTTGTTATAAATGTAATGTATAGTAAAGTTCATTCTATAGGTATTATTTGAGGGATAAAAGGATATCTTTATGATTATTTTAGTTTGACATTCTAATGTTATATTATTAACTAATCCTTTTCATCAGAGATATTTGCTATGATATCATTAACTGGTTTAAGAGACCATTACTTGCTTTCAGTCATCTGATGATTCTCTTATCTTAGATACTCAGTTGATAAATTGATTTGTTGATACACTTTCAATTACGATTGGTATAAAACTATGATTTGCTCCGCAGATTTCTGAGCATTGTCCATATAGTAGGCCTGGTCGGTTGATCGAGAATCTAATTTGGTTAAGTCGTCCTGGTGTAGCATCTGTTTTTACTCCCAATCTTGGTACTGTTCATGAGTGTAATACGTCTGCTGCTGTTACGATTATTCGGATTGGTGAATTTATTGGTAGTACTACTCGGTTATCTGTATCTAGTAGTCGAAATGCGTTAATTGGTTGGTCTTCCTGTTGTACTATGTAGGAGTCGAACTCTAGTTTTGTAAAATCAGAGTATTCATAACTTCAGTATCATTGGTGTCCGACAGTTTTTAATGTCATTGCTGGGTTATGAATTTCGTCTATTAAATATAGTAGTCGTAGAGATGGGATTGCAATGAACACTAGGATGATTGCAGGTGCAATTGTTCATAGAGTTTCAATTATTTGCCCTTCTAGTATGAATCGTCTAGTTTGTTTGTTTTGAATAATTCTGATTATTGTGTAAAATACTGCGGTAATAATTATTAGTATAATTATTAGTGCGTGATCATGGAAAAAGATCAATTGTTCTATGACGGGTGATGCTCTGTCTTGTAGTGTTAGGTTTAATCATGTTGCCATTGTTCTAATGAAAGTTTAAAGACTTTATTTGTGGAGCTTAAATCCACCGCACTTATCTGCCACGTTAGAGGCTAATTTAGTTAGTTAAGGAAATAGTTGGTAGTTCTGAGTATCTATGTTCTGCTGGTGGGAAATTTTGTAGTCATTCAACTGAGTTGCTTGTATGTGTAGGAAATAGGATTGGTCGGTTTGATGTAATTCTTTCCCATATAATGAATAGGAATATTATTACTCTTACAAATGAAATTGTTGATCCTATTGATGAGATGATGTTTCATGTGGTGTATGCATCTGGATAGTCTGAGTATCGCCGTGGTATCCCAGCTAGTCCTAGAAAGTGTTGAGGAAAGAATGTTAAGTTTACTCCAACAAATATAACGGCAAATTGAGCTTTTAATCATTTTGGGTTTATTGTGAGTCCAGTAAATAGAGGGAATCATTGAACAAAACCCCCTATGATTGCAAACACTGCACCCATTGATAATACATAGTGAAAGTGTGCTACCACGTAATAAGTATCATGCAGAACAATGTCGATTGATGAGTTTGCTAGTACTACTCCTGTAAGGCCTCCTATTGTGAATAGGAATACAAATCCTAGTGCTCATAAGCAAGCTGCTCTATAAGTTATTCGGGTTCCATATATTGTTGCAAGTCATCTGAAAATTTTAATTCCTGTTGGTACTGCAATAATTATTGTTGCTGATGTAAAGTATGCTCGTGTATCAACATCTATTCCTACAGTAAATATGTGGTGAGCTCATACTACAAATCCTAAAAGCCCAATTGCTAACATGGCGAAGATTATTCCTAGGTTTCCAAATGCTTCTTTTTTTCCTCTTTCATGACAAATGATGTGGGATACTATACCAAATCCGGGTAGGATGAGAATATAGACTTCAGGGTGTCCAAAGAATCAGAATAGGTGTTGGTATAAGATTGGATCACCCCCTCCTGCTGGGTCGAAAAATGATGTATTTAGATTACGATCTGTTAATAATATTGTAATTGCTCCTGCCAGTACTGGTAGAGATAGTAGTAATAGTAGGGCGGTAATAGCAATTGATCATACAAATAGTGGGATTCGTTCAGGTTTTATATTCTTTGGTTTTATGTTGATTGTTGTTGTAATGAAGTTTACTGCACCCAGGATTGATGAGACTCCTGCTAAATGTAATGAGAAGATTGCTAGGTCTACAGATGCTCCAGCATGAGCAATCCCTCTTGCAAGAGGGGGGTAGACAGTTCAACCTGTTCCTACACCACTTTCTACTGTTCTACTAGTAAGTAGTAGAGTTAAGGATGGTGGGAGTAGTCAAAATCTTATGTTATTTATTCGAGGGAAAGCTATATCTGGTGCTCCTAGTATTAAAGGTACTAATCAGTTTCCGAATCCACCAATTATAATTGGTATAACTATAAAGAAGATTATTACAAAGGCGTGGGCTGTGACGATAACATTGTAAATCTGATCATCTCCAATTAAGGATCCTGGTTGTCCTAGTTCTGTTCGAATGAGTATTCTTAGGGAAGTTCCAACTATTCCTGATCAAGCTCCGAATACAAAATATAAAGTTCCAATATCTTTGTGATTAGTTGAGAAGAATCATCGGGTGAAAATTAGTGGGATGGCTGAGATTAATAAGTAGGCGATAGGCTGTAAATCTATTTAGGAGCATTATACGTTGCTCTTCCACTATGTTATTCTGTGGAGCCTTGTATTCATTTTGTGATTACAGAATGCAATTCTGTAGGGGTGAGTTAGAGACTTACCAAGGCCTAAAGGAAGCCCTTTATTTATAGCTTTGAAGGTTATTAGTTTGCTTTTAACTTAAGGCCTTCTTTTAGTTGATATTAATGATGATTGTACAGATTATTAATCCTGTTAAGGAGATTGATGATAAAATTACTGCTGTTAAGTTTTTTATTCTTTCGTTTTTATGGGATTTAAAGTTTCACTTTGGTTCTACATTTAAAATTATAAATCTTGAGTAGGAGATTTTTAGATAATAATACAATGTGATTAGTGAGGTTACTACTACAATCGTTGCCAATGGAGCCATGTTGTTTGTAATTATGGCTTGAATGACGATTCATTTAGGTAGGAATCCTAGGAATGGGGGCAAGCCTCCCAAGGAAAGTAATGATGTGAATATTATAAATTTTATTAGTGTGGTTTCTTTGTTTGTTAATATGGTTTGGTTGATAAAAGATACTCCAGATAGCTGGATAGCTGATACAACCGTTAGAGCAAGTGTTGAGTAGATTACAAAATATATTATTCATAAGTTTTCACTTGTAATTAGTGCAATTAATATTCATCCTGTATGGTTAATGGATGAATAGGTTAGGATCTTTCGTATTGAGGTTTGATTTAATCCTCCGATTGATCCTACAATTGTTGATAGCAGGATAATTCTTAGTGTAAAGACATTGATTTCAATCAGGTATGATATTAATATCAATGGGGCTGCTTTTTGAATAGTTATTAGCAGTGCACAATTTTCTCATCTTAATCCCTCTATTACTCCTGGAAATCATCAGTGAAGGGGGGCTGCTCCACTTTTTAACAGGAGGGGGGTACAAATGATTATGGGTGTATACATGCTTCTTTCGAATGTGAAGAAATCTTCTGTTAGTGTTTTTATTACTACCATAAAGAGTAATGTTGCTGAGGCTAGTACTTGTACAATGAAGTATTTTAGTGAGGCTTCTGTATTGTACATATTTTTGACGTTAGATATCAGGGGGATGAATGATATCAGATTGATTTCCAGACCTATTCATGCTCCTAGCCATGAGTTGGAGGATACAGATACCAGCATTCCTCCTACTAAAGTAGTTAATAAAAGGATTTTGGTTGAGTTTCTGGGCATCAGAGAAGAGAGTTTAAACTCTATTTATGGGGTATGAACCCATTAGCTTGATTTAGCTTACTTTTCTATGTTGAAGGGTTGTTGTTACATCTTGGTGTATGGTGCACGGCGGCTTTTGATGCTTGATGGTGATAGTTTGATTCTGTTAGATGTAATGAAGGTAGTTTAATACTACATATTTTATCCTATCACGATAGCCCTTTAGTCAGGCTCATCATT